GTTGCCTGTAGCTTAAACCTAAAGTATAGCACTGAAAATGCTAAGATGGTACAACCCTCCAACAAAGGTCTTGGTCTTAAACCTCATATTACCTAAAATCATTTGTTTATACATGCAAGCCTCACCACAACGGTGAAACAGCCACAACAACCTAGAGCCGGTATCAGTCTATTTACCACGACGCCAAGCAATAGCCACACCCCCACGGGCAACACAGCAGTAGTTAACATTAGGCCATAAGTGAAAACTTGACCAAGCAAAATGAACAAAGGGCCGGTTAATCTCGTGCCAGCGACCGCGGTTACACGATAGGCCCAAGACAATATTAACGGCGTAAAAATGACTAAAACTAACAGTTATTGACTTAGGGTAAAAACCAAACTAGGCTGTAAAAAGCCATAAGCCACATTAATTCCCCCCCCTAATACCACACAACTTTGACTCATGAAAGCTAGGACACAAACTAAGATTAGATACCCTACTATGCCTAGCCATAATACACAATTAAATTACCAATTGTCCGCCAAACAACTACGAGTCACACTTAAAACTTAAAAGACTTGACGGTGCTTCATCACGACCTAGAGGAGCCTGTCTAATAACCGACAATCCACGATTAACCCTACCCCTTCTCGCCCAACAGTCTATATACCGCCGTCGCCAGCTTACCTTGTAAAAGAAATAAAGTGAGCCAAACAGTACTGCACTAAAACGACAGGTCGAGGTGTAACCCATGAAGGGGCCCAAGATGGGCTACATTCTCCAACCGAGAATACGAATAGCACTATGAAACTAGTGCCTGAAGGCGGATTTAGCAGTAAGATAAGAATAAAACACCTAACTGAACACAACGCAATGAAGTGCGTACACACCGCCCGTCATCCCTGCCACCACAACATAAACCTTAATAAACCGATAAAATAAACCAAACAGGGCAAGTCGTAACATGGTAAGTGTACTGGAAAGTGTACTTAGAAACAAAAAGTAGCTTACAAAAAGCACTCGACCTACACTCGAACGACATTAACATTAATCTTTTTGAGCTGACTAAACAACTAAACACAAATATATACTACAAAACAAACAAATCATTTGCCCCACTCAGTAGTTGCGATCGAACAGTCACAAGTCACAATAAAGTACCGCAAGGGAATACACCAAGCAATAAACAGCAAAGATCAACCCTTGTACCTTTTGCATCATGGTCTAGCAAGAATATATGGACAAGAAGAATCACAGCCCATTACCCCGAAACCGAATGAGCTATTTTCAAGCAGTCTAACGGACGCACCCTTCTATGTAGCAAAATAGTGGGAAGACTTAAAAATAGAGGTGAAACGCCTACCGAATTCGGAGATAGCTGGCTACCCCAAACAGAATCTAAGTTCTACTTTAGAGCAGCACTTAATCAATTAATGTCTAAAGATAATCAACAAAGGTACAGCTTTGTTGATCCAGGATACAACCTGAATTTGCAAGAAACCACACACCCCTAAACCCGTAGGCCCTCAAGCAGCCACCCTAAAAAATATCGTCAAAGAATTAACTTAAACAAAACCAATACCAGCCAAAAACTTCAAATTAACTAAAGGTGGATCTACACAAGTAGATATCATTATGCTAAAACTAATAATAAGATTCCATCTCTTTACGCACCTCTCCACTAGAAACAGAAAAACTACTAGTAATTAACAGACCACAAAAGGCAAACAATAACCCCATGCACACCTTCAAACTAACTGTGACCCCGACACAGGAGCGTTAAAAAGAAAGATTAACTGTTATAAAAGGAACTCGGCAACCAAGGACTCCAACTGTTTAACAAAACATAACCTTTAGCTAAACAAGTATTAAAGGCGACGCCTGCCCAGTGAACTATTAAACGGCCGCGGTATCCTAACCGTGCAAAGGTAGCATAATCATTTGTCTATTAATTGTAGACCTGTATGAAAGGCAAAATGAGAGCCCAACTGTCTCTTATAACAAATCAATTAAACTGATCTCCTAGTACAAAAGCTAGAATATCAACATAAGACCAGAAGACCCTGTGAAGCTTTAACAAACCTATTAAACCTAATAATAACTACTTTCGGTTGGGGCGACCTTGGAACAAAAAAGAACTTCCAACACATGACTCCCTCATAAAACAGGCATACAAGCCAATATTAGACCCAGTATAGCTGATAATTGAAACAAGTTACTCCAGGGATAACAGCGCCATCTTCTTTAAGAGCCCATATCAAAAAGAAGGTTTACGACCTCGATGTTGGATCAGGACATCCAAGTAATGCAGCCGTTACTAAAGGTTCGTTTGTTCAACGATTAACAGTCCTACGTGATCTGAGTTCAGACCGGAGCAATCCAGGTCAGTTTCTATCTATGTAACGCTTCGCCTAGTACGAAAGGACCGGCACAGCAAAGCCAATGCCACACGCACGCTTTAACCACAAAATATTTACCTATTTATAAACAAACACACTACTAAACCTAGATAAGGTTAATTAAGGACCACTGCACCTTAATAATTTCAACTCTACTTAACATCATTAACCCCCTACTCTATATTCTCCCTATTCTCATCGCGGTCGCATTCCTCACCCTCCTAGAACGAAAACTACTAGGATACATACAACTACGAAAAGGCCCTAACCTAGTAGGCCCCCTAGGCCTATTACAACCCATCGCAGATGGCCTAAAACTGATTACAAAAGAAACAACCAAACCAACTCTTTCATCTCCAATCCTATTTACACTCTCCCCAATCATAGCCCTATCCCTAGCCTTAATTTCTTGAGCACCAATACCAATACCAAACGCATTAACCAATATAAATCTGGGCTTACTATTTATCATAGCCATATCCGGCATATTCACATATGCCATTTTATGGTCCGGATGATCATCAAACTCTAAGTATCCATTAATAGGTGCAATACGAGCCGTAGCTCAAATCATTTCCTATGAGGTAACACTAGGACTAATTATCATCTCACTAGCCACTATCTCAGGAAGCTACTCCCTATCCTCCTTCACAGAAGTACAAGAACACTCTTGACTCCTATTTGCATCCTGACCCCTAGCCATAATATGATTTACCTCTACCCTAGCAGAAACCAATCGATCACCATTCGACCTGACAGAAGGAGAATCAGAACTAGTTTCCGGATTTAACCTAGAATTCTCAGCCGGACCATTCGCCCTACTCTTTCTAGCCGAATATACTAACATTCTATTAATGAACACCCTTTCAACCATAATATTCATAAACCCGGGGGCCTCCGAGCCAGAACTATTCACAATAAACCTAATAATAAAGACAATAATCATAACAACACTATTCCTATGAATCCGCGCCTCATACCCACGATTTCGCTACGACCAACTCATACATCTACTATGAAAACAATATTTACCGCTCACCCTAGCTATATGCCTACTTAACCTATTTACAACAACAACATTCTGCGGAACCCCCCCACAATGGAAGCGTGCCTGAGAACACAAGGACTACCTTGATAGAGTAGATACGGGAACTGCCAACCCCACTTCCCACATCAAAGAGGGTCTTCCATCTCTGGCCCCCAAAGCCAGTATTTTACTACTTTAAACTACTCTCTAATCATCCATAAAACCGTAAAAAATAACTCTCCTAGGACCCCCCCCCACCCCCCCCCACAATTTGATCCGGAATTCGGCCTATATATGTACTCTTTACATATATGTTTTCCTCACGCCTAATAAACAGGAATTTGACTTTAATTAATTATATACAAAATGGCTCACTCACATATTTTCCCTTCCTCATTTTCTGGTCGTTCCATTTAACAGAGGTTGTCCGTTATTAGTAACCATGGCTATCTACTTCAAACCGGTGTCCCATGATTTATCCCTTCCCGTGAAATCCTCTATCCTTTCACCACAAGCATACAGTCCCGCTTTTCACGTCCATATATTGTAACTCCTCCCGTCTATGTCCTTTCCAAGGCCGCTGGTTACACCTTCAAGAACATCTCAATGGTCCGGAACCACCCCGCCCTACTTGCTCTTTCCAAGACCTTTGGTCGCACCCTTTATCCTGGTACATTTGGCCTCATGTTCTGATCACGTATGCCTGCGCCACCCCTGGTTGCCTTTTTTAAGGGTACCTTTCACCTGACACCCATATATGCCCGTTACCGTCACCCCTCTCCGGGGTAGACCATTAGTCCAGGTGGAGCTATATTCTTGGTCTAGCACTTTCTCCTATATGGATACATCTCTTAATGCTTGTTAGACATATTTTTCCATACTGCTAAAAATTCCATTCTTTTTTACTAAAGAAATCCCGCTTTGAGTACATTTTTTTACCCGATTTTCCAAGTTTTCACCAAAATCAATACCACTTTTCTATACTAAAATTACAAACCCCAAATCCTATAAGAAGTTATTTTTAAAAAACCGTTTTATTTTTTTTTAACGCGAGAGAAAAAAGATTATAAGAAATCCTATCAATATTTGGACCTACCGAATATCTGCTATTTTTCACAGCACCTCGAATCATAAGCGCAAATTGCCCGAGGCTGAACACAGCCGTTTTTGCCTTTATTTTTAAACTAAACCCGAATTTCTATATATTAAGGTAGCAAAGCACGGCCATGCAAAAGGCTTAAAACCTCAACACAGATGTTCGAATCATCTCCTTAATACTAGAAAACCAAGATTCGAACTTGAACTTAGAAGCCCAAAACTTCTAATACTACCTTATAATATTTTCTAAGTAGAGTCAGCTAAAAAAGCTACCGGGCCCATACCCCGAAAATGTCCACAGGACCTTTACTAATTAACCCAATATCATTAATAACCATTACAACCAGCATCATCATAAGCACCACTCTAATCACCACAACAACACACTGACTTATAGCCTGAGTTTGCCTAGAAATTAATACCCTATCCATAATACCAGTTATCTCTAAACCCCACCACCCCCGAGCAACAGAGGCAACAACAAAATACTTTCTAACACAAACTCTAGCCTCCATGACTATCCTATTCGCAACAACCATAAATGCACTAAACACATCAAGTTGGGAAATCGCCCTCACCACAGAAACTACAGCCATAAAAATCATCACTCTAGCCCTAATAATAAAAATAGCAGCAGCACCATTCCACTTCTGACTCCCAGAAGTAGCACAAGGTGCCACAATACTAACAACCCTGGTAATCCTAACCTGACAAAAAATCGCCCCCCTCAGCATCCTTATAATAAACCACAGCAATACCAACTTAACAATCCTAAACTTATCGGCAATCCTGTCTGTTCTTGTAGGAGGAATAGGAGGACTAAACCAAACCCAACTCCGAAAACTCTTAGCCTTCTCATCAATCGCCCACACAGGCTGAATCCTTGCCACCATCACCCTAGCACCAGACATCTCCACCCTTACCTTTATAATTTATACAATAACTACTACCCCCATCTTCCTCACACTAAACGCATCATCAACAACAACCATTAAAGACATAGGAACCCTCTGAACTACCTCCCCCCATCTCATACTAATTACACTGATAACCATCCTATCCCTTGCTGGCCTACCTCCACTTACAGGATTTATACCAAAATGACTTATCTTAAACAAAATGACTGCCCTTAACCTAACCACAGAAGCCACCTTCATAGCCATATTCTCCTTACCTAGCCTTTATGTCTACATCCGACTAACCTACGTCCTAACCATAACAATATCCCCCCACACATCCACTACACAAATGAAATGACGATCATCACATAAAACACCCCCCCTACTCTCAACTACACTAGCAACTATAATAATACTACTCCTCCCCCTCTCACCGTATATATAGAAACTTAAGTTATATTAAACTAGGAACCTTCAAAGCTCCAAATAAAGCGCACTTTAGTTTCTGCAGAGCTTGCAGTATCACTACATCTCCTGCTTGCAATACAGACATTTTAACTAAACTAAAGCTCCCTAGATTAGCAGGCCTTGATCCCACAAAAAACTAATTAACAACTAGCTGTCCAAACCAACGGACTTTAATCTACCTTCTCCGTTTTTGGGCGGGGGGAAAAAACGGAGAAGCCCCGGGCGGAGGCCGACTTCAGATTTGCAGTCTGACATGATGACACCTCGGGGCCTGATAGCAAGGAATTACCTATGTGTAAATTTACAGTTTACCGCTTAAATCAGCCATACTACCTGTGTATATTACCCGTTGACTGTTTTCAACAAACCACAAAGATATCGGAACCCTATACCTTATATTTGGCGCATGATCCGGCCTCATCGGGGCCTGTCTAAGCATTCTAATACGCATAGAACTGACACAACCAGGATCCCTACTTGGTAGCGATCAGATCTTTAATGTGCTAGTAACCGCCCACGCATTCATCATAATCTTCTTCATAGTTATACCCATTATAATCGGAGGATTTGGAAACTGACTAATCCCCCTAATACTCGGAACCCCCGACATAGCCTTCCCCCGAATAAACAACATAAGCTTTTGACTTCTACCCCCAGCACTACTCCTACTACTATCCTCCTCCTACGTCGAAGCAGGCGCAGGCACGGGTTGAACCGTCTACCCACCCCTTTCCGGAAACTTAGTTCACTCAGGCCCATCAGTAGACCTAGCCATCTTCTCACTCCACCTAGCAGGAGCCTCATCCATCCTTGGGGCAATCAACTTCATCACCACATGCATCAACATAAAACCCAAGTCCATACCTATATTTAACATACCCCTCTTTGTTTGATCCGTTATAATTACCGCAATTATACTACTCCTGGCATTACCAGTACTTGCGGCAGCAATCACTATACTCCTAACAGATCGGAACTTAAACACAACCTTCTTTGACCCTTGTGGAGGAGGAGACCCAGTCCTGTTTCAGCACCTGTTCTGATTTTTTGGCCACCCAGAAGTATACATCCTAATCCTGCCCGGTTTTGGCATTGTCTCCAGCATCATCACCTTCTACACAGGAAAAAAGAACACATTCGGATACACCAGCATAATCTGAGCAATAATATCTATTGCAATCCTAGGTTTTGTAGTCTGAGCCCACCATATGTTCACGGTCGGCCTAGATATCGACAGCCGCGCCTACTTTACAGCAGCCACAATAATTATCGCAATCCCAACAGGAATCAAAGTCTTTGGCTGACTGGCAACCCTCACGGGAGGACACATCAAATGACAAACCCCAATCTACTGAGCCCTCGGGTTTATCTTCCTATTTACTGTCGGTGGAATAACCGGAATCATTCTAGCAAACTCATCCCTAGATATTGTACTTCACGACACCTATTACGTCGTAGCACACTTCCACTATGTTCTATCCATAGGAGCAGTATTCGCTATCATAGGAGGCCTCACCCACTGATTCCCCCTATTTACAGGGTATTCCCTAAATCAAACTTTAACTAAAACTCAATTCTGAGTAATATTCTTAGGCGTTAACATAACATTCTTCCCACAACACTTCTTGGGGTTATCTGGGATGCCCCGCCGATACTCAGACTTTCCAGATGCCTTCACCCTATGAAATACTATCTCATCAATCGGCTCAACAATCTCTCTAATCGCAGTACTAATATCACTATTTATTGTCTGAGAAGCGCTCACATACAAACGTAAGCCAGCACTTCAACTGGGAAAAAAAACTCACATCGAATGACTATACGGAACACCACCTCCATACCACACCCACACCGAACCCACCTTTATACCAAATAACACATATGCCCCAATTCGAGAATATATCTCATATATACAATGGCCGTGACCCGAGAAGAGACAGATTCCAACTGCCACCTGTTAATTTCAAGTTAACCGCACATTCATGCTTTCCTCCCGAGAATCTAGTAAACACATTACATGACTTTGTCATAGTCAAATCACAGCATCTGTGATTCTCAATGCCCTACGCAGCCCAACTATCACTACAAGAAGCCCTCGGCCCAACAATAGAAGAAGTCGTATTCCTACACGACCATGTCCTTCTCCTCACATGCCTAATAACACTAGTAATCTTAATATTTACTATCACTGCAACTACAACAGCCCTAACCCACAACGACCCATCAGAAGAAGTAGAACAACTAGAAGCTGCATGAACAGCCGCCCCAATCATAATCCTAATCTTAACAGCCCTCCCATCGGTCCGATCCCTGTACCTAATAGAAGAAGTATTTGACCCATACCTTACAATTAAAACCACTGGCCATCAATGATACTGAAACTATGAATACTCAGACGAAACCCACATCTCATACGACTCCTACATACTACAAACACACAATATCCCAAAAGGCTCACCCCGCTTACTTGAAGTTGATCACCGTATAGTAATGCCAGCAGGTTTACAAACCCGAATTGTAGTAACCGCAGAAGACGTACTCCACTCATGAGCAATCCCATCTTTAGGTATTAAAGTAGACGCCGTACCAGGACGTCTAAATCAAATCCCATTAGCAACATCTCGAACCGGGGTATTTTTTGGCCAGTGCTCAGAAATTTGCGGAGCAAATCACAGCTTTATACCTATCGCGGCGGAGGCCATCCCCTTATACCACTTCGAACAATGACTAGCCTCAGAGCAATCACTAAGAAGCTTAGATAGCATCAGCCTTTTAAGTTGAGGAGGAAAACACTTTCCTTAGTGAATGCCACAACTAGACATTGTACACATCCTCATAGTCTACCTATGAACTTGACTAACTCTTACCCTAATTACACTAAAAATTAAAACTTTCACATTGATTACTAAACCAAAAAAACAAACTACTATAAACCCCAAACCAACAGCACTACCCACACCATGAACATAAACATATTCGAACAATTTACAAGCCCAGAACTCGCCCTAATCCCCACAACACCACTATCAATTATAATCCCATTTTTACTAATCCACAATAAACCAAAACTTATCGGAAATCGCATAACAACCGCCACTGCCTGATTTTTAAAGATCTTTACATCAAATATAACAAATCAACTCACCCCAGAAGGACAAAAATGATCCCGTATATTAGCCAGCCTAATCCTTATAATCCTACTATCTAACCTAATTAGCCTACTACCGTATACCTTCACATCAACCTCCCAGCTATCAATAAACATAGCCTTAGCCCTTCCCCTATGACTAGCCACCATCATTACAGGCCTAAAAAACAAACTATCCCTAACATTAGCCCACCTCCTACCAGAAGGCTCCCCAACCCCACTAATTCCATTCATGATCCTAATTGAAACAGTTAGTCTATTGATACGACCCATCGCACTAGGAGTGCGACTAACAGCTAACATTACTGCCGGCCACCTCCTTATAACAATAGTAAGCTCTGCTACCATCAACCTTATCAACACCTACGTTTCTATCAGCTCACTAGCATTTATCCTATTATCCCTACTTACACTCCTAGAACTGGCAGTAGCCTGTATCCAAGCCTATGTCTTCGTCCTTCTGATCATTCTATATTTACAAGAAAATACATAATGACCCACCAACTTCACCAATACCACATAGTCGACCCAAGTCCCTGACCCCTGACCGGAGCAGCAGGCTCCCTACTACTAGCCTCAGGACTAGCCTTATGATTCCACACGGCCACAACCCTGGTACTAAAACTAGGACTTCTCACCCTCACACTCACCCTCATTCAATGATGACGAGACGTTATTCGAGAGGGCACCTATCAAGGACATCACACTTTAGGCGTACAAAAAAACATACGATACGGCATAATCCTATTCATCACATCAGAAGTGTTCTTCTTCCTAGGCTTCTTTTGAACCCTCTACCATGTCAGCCTCGTACCCACACCAGAACTTGGCGCGGAATGACCCCCAGCCGGAATCAACCCCCTAAACCCAATAGACGTACCCCTACTCAATACCGCAGTACTACTCTCATCCGGCGCAACCATTACATGATCACATCATACAATAATAAAAGGAAATAAAAAAGAAGCCGCCTACGCACTAACAATTACAATTATCCTCGGAGCCTATTTCACAGCCCTACAGGTATCAGAATACACAGAGACACCATTTACCATCTCCGACAGCGTATACGGCTCACTATTTTTTGTAGCCACAGGTTTCCACGGCCTCCACGTAATAATCGGAACTTCCTTCCTAATAATCTGCCTAATACGCCTCATCCAATTTCATTTCACAACCACCCACCACTTCGGATACGAAGCCGCAATCTGATACTGACACTTCGTAGACATTGTCTGATTATTCCTATACGTCTCCGTATACTGATGAGGCTCATATTTCTTTAGTATACAAGTATAAATGCCCTCCAAGCATAAGGCCCCCACAGGGAAGAAATAATTAGCCTCACTCTTCTTATTATTATATCCATAGCAACAGCAACCCTCCTATACGCCATCAATGCCCTAATACCAAAAAAACCAGATATTAACAAACTTTCCCCTTACGAGTGCGGATTTGATCCATTAGGTAATGCACGATCCCCCATCTCTATCCAGTTCTTCCTAGTTGCAATCCTATTCATCCTATTTGACTTAGAAATTATCTTACTCCTTCCCATCCCTTGAAGCATCAACACAAACCCAACAACTACCACCACTACTATAGCCTCTTCCCTCCTAATTATCCTAACACTAGGCCTTGTATACGAATGACTTCAAGGCGGACTTGAATGAGCAGAATGTTGGGGTAGTCTAACCAGACATTTGATTTCGACTCAAAAGAACTTAACTATTAAGCCCCAATAATGGAACTAACCAAAACTATCCTGGCCGTAGCATTCATAACTACTATCTTAAGCCTGTCTATACAACACAAACACCTCATACTAGCACTCATATGCATTGAGACAATAATACTTCTCATATTCATATTACTAGTCACATACACCTCAACCTCACTAACCCTATCACAAACCCCAATACCAATCATCCTACTCACTATCTCAGTCTGCGGGGCAGCAGTTGGCCTCAGCTTAGTCGTCGCAATTACACGAACTCACGGAAATGACTTCTTAAAAAACCTAAGCCTTCTATAATGCTTAAAACCCTTATAATAACAACAATATTAATTCCAACAATTCTTACCCTTAAACCTAAAATGCTATACCCAACAACAACCTCTTACATGTTTACACTAGCACTACTTAGCCTGACCCTCCTAGAACCTAAATCAAACACACTCCTAAGCCTGGACCCTATCTCAGCACCACTCCTTGCGCTCTCCTATTGACTTCTCCCACTAATAACCATCGCCAGCCAACACGCAATAATTAAAGAACCCCTACAACGACAACGAACATTTTTAGCAACACTTACACTCCTACAACTATTTATTTCAACAACATTCATAGCATCCAACCTGACCCTAATATACATCATATTTGAAGCCACTCTAATCCCGACCCTAATCATCATCACACGATGAGGACAACAGACAGAACGACTAACCGCAGGAACATACTTTATGTTATATACACTAACAACCTCTTTACCACTACTTATAGCAATTATCTTCATTAACAACTCAACAAGCACCCCAACTTTCTTTCTCCAACTATTTCACCCCCCTAATCAATGAACTAGCCTCCTACTATGACTAGCCTGCCTAACCGCATTCCTAGCAAAAATACCCATCTACGGACTACATCTCTGACTCCCCAAAGCCCATGTAGAAGCCCCAATTGCCGGCTCAATAGTCCTAGCAGCAATCCTACTAAAACTTGGAGGATACGGCATCATCCGCATAATACAAATCTTACCTACAACAAAAACTGATATATTCCTTCCATTTATCGTACTAGCTCTATGAGGAGCTATCCTAGCCAACCTGACATGCCTACAACAAACAGACCTAAAATCCCTAATCGCCTACTCCTCTATCAGCCACATAGGCCTAGTAGTAGCCGCAATTATCATTCAAACACCATGAGCCCTATCCGGGGCCATAACCCTAATAATCGCTCACGGCTTTACCTCCTCGGCTCTTTTCTGCCTAGCCAACACAACCTATGAACGCACACACACCCGAATCCTTATCCTCACACGAGGCTTTCACAACATCCTCCCTATAGCCACAACCTGATGACTACTAACTAATCTCATAAACATTGCTACCCCCCCCTCCCTAAACTTCACAAGTGAACTACTAATTATATCCTCCCTATTCAACTGATGTCCAACAACCATCATCTTACTCGGATTATCAATACTAATTACCGCCTCCTACTCCCTACATATATTTCTATCAACACAAACAGGACCAACTCTGCTAGACAGCCAGACAGAACCGACACACTCACGAGAACATCTATTAATAGCCCTTCACATTATCCCATTAATAATAATTTCTATAAAACCGGAATTAATCATTAGAAGTGTGTGTAATTTAAAAAAAATATCAAGTTGTGACCCTGAAAATAGATATCACCTCGCACACCGAGAGGTTCAGAAGACCTGCTAACTCTTCAATCTGGCAAATATACCAGCCCTCTCTTCTATCAAAGGAGAACAGTCACTCCACTGGTCTTAGGCACCAAGGCTCTTGGTGCAAATCCAAGTGATAGAAAATGAATCTAACTACACCAACCATCATTCTAACTATCTTCTTCTCATTAATTATCTCCACAATCCTACCCCCCTCCAAACACAGCCTCAACAATACCAAACACACCTTAATATTAACATTTATGATTAGTGTGATCCCCCTCAATTCACTACTAAACAACAACCACGAGTTGACAATAACACTACTTCCCCTAATCATCACCCCGACAGAAAACATCAACATTACGATAACATTAGATACACTATCACTAACCTTCATCCCAGTAGCACTATTTATCACATGATCAATCACCGAATTCTCTATCTGATACATGTCATCCGACCCTAATATCAACAAATTCATTAAATATCTAATCACCTTTTTAATCACAATAATAGTTATCATCACAGCCAACAACATATACCAACTCTTTATTGGCTGAGAAGGCGTAGGAATTATATCCTTCCTCCTAATCGGATGATGAGGGACACGATCAAACGCTAACACGGCAGCCCTCCAAGCCATCATTTACAATCGAATTGGAGATATTGGACTCATCCTCACTACCACCTGACTCATCACCTTTTCCTCAATAAACTTACAAGAACTATTAATTCAATATAAAATAGTCAACCTCATCCCAACAATAGGCCTAATAACAGCAGCCATAGGAAAATCCGCACAATTCGGCCTTCACCCATGACTACCAGCAGCAATAGAAGGCCCCACACCCGTATCAGCCCTCCTTCACTCTAGCACCATAGTAGTAGCCGGAGTATTCCTACTAATCCGACTACACCCCATCCTTAACAATAGCCACACCATAAAAACAATATGCCTAATCCTTGGAGCAACAACAACCATATTTGCTGCAGCTGCAGCAATCTCACAACACGACATCAAAAAAATCATTGCATTATCAACCACAAGCCAACTAGGACTAATAATAACAATGCTCGGGTTAAACCAACCCACTCTCGCCTTCCTCCACATAACCATACACTCCTTCTTCAAAGCCCTCCTTTTCCTTTGCTCAGGCTCATTTATCCACAACCTAAATAACGAACAAGATCTTCGAATAATAGGAAACCTACTAAAAACTGCACCTATAACCTCATCATTTACTATCATCGCTAACCTCTCACTAATAGGTATACCATTCCTATCAGGCTTTTACTCAAAAGACACTATCATCGAGACCATAACCAACTCCTACGTAAACCTATGAGCCCTAACGATCACATTAATCGCAACAACACTCTCCGCTTCATACAGCATACAAATTATCCTACTTATCCTAACGGGACCATCACACACAAACATCAACCTCCACAAAGAGACCAAAAACATCATCTCCCCCCTAATACGCCTCACCCTTGCCTCCATCCTCATTGGCAGCATTACCAAACTATCAACCCTACAAGCCCCACCCATGACAACAATACCAAAAACAGTAAAACTTATAGCACTAATCATAACAATCCTGGGAATTACCCTATCAAAAGACTTCCTACAGGCAACCATACCCCGCCCCCCTCAAAAATCATGAACAATTAACCTATTCCTTAATCAATTAGCACTCTTTAATATCCCACATCGAGCCATAACAATAAATATACTAAAATCAAGCCAACAGATTTCAACAGAACTCATAGACCTATGAGCCCTGGAAAACTGAGGTCCAAAAGGCCTCAGTAAAACATTCACCCAACTAATCCTCCTCTCAACACAACAAAAGAACATAATCAAAAATTACATAACCACCTTCACCCTTACCTTACTTATCTCACTAATCCTGGCCCCCGCCTAAAAGGGCGGAGGCCACCCAGCCGAGTCCAACTTAAAATCACCAAGACAGAAAACAAAGCCACAACCAAACCTCAAGCACACACCACCAATCCAACCCCACCTCCACAATAAAAAACACCATAACCATTTACCTCCAAACACACCCAATCTTCCCACCCAAAATAAACCAACAAACCCTGCCCACCACCCCCAAGAACCAGTATTAACACGCATACTACTACCACAACACCCAAAAACACAACAAAATATCAAAACCCATTAATACCAGTAACAACCTCTCCCCCCTTCTCCACACTCACACAATAACCAAAAACCACAACCAACCCCCCCAAATACACAATATATATCACCAATGCCGCATAAGTACGACCCATTACAACCATAGCAACACAACAAAAAAAAGAAACCCCCATTAAAGAAACTACCCCCTGATAAGGTACAACAGCAAAACTTAAAACCACAACACCAAAAAACACTAAAGTCAAAATAAAATAAAGCAAATACTCTACTAAAAACATAGTTTTTACTCTTCTAGAGTCTTGCGGCCTGAAAAACCACCGTTGTATATCAACTACAAAAACATGTCCCACCAACATATACTTATACTATTCAACCTACTCCCGGTAGGATCAAACATTTCAACCTGATGAAACTTTGGATCAATACTACTTTCCTGCTTAATAATCCAAATTACAACCGGATTCTTCCTAGCAATCCACTATACAGCCAACATCAACTTAGCTTTCTCATCCCTTACTCACATCTCCCGAGATGTTCCATACGGATGAATCATACAAAACACACACGCCATCGGCGCATCCCTATTTTTCATTTGCATCTACATCCACATTGCACGAGGGATTTACTATGGTTCTTACCTTAATAAAGAAGTCTGACTATCAGGCACTACCCTTTTAATTATCCTAATAGCTACCGCTTTCTTTGGCTATGTCCTACCATGAGGCCAAATATCATTCTGAGCAGCAACAGTAATCACAAACCTCCTAACCGCCATCCCCTATTTAGGGACAACCATAACCACGTGGTTATGGGGCGGCTTCGCAATCAATGACCCAACACTAACCCGATTCTTTGCCCTTCACTTTGTCCTCCCATTCGCCATCATCTCTACATCCTCAATTCACATCCTACTTCTTCATAACGAAGGCTCCAACAACCCCCTTGGAACAAACTCAGATATCGACAAAATTCCATTCCACCCCTACCACTCCTACAAAGACACTCTTATACTCACAATAATAATTACCTTACTATTCACCATCCTTTCATTCTACCCCAATATCCTAAATGACCCAGAAAACTTCTCAAAAGCCAACCCCATAACCACCCCCCAACACATCAAACCCGAATGGTACTTCCTATTCGCCTACGGGATCCTCCGATCAATTCCAAACAAACTCGGCGGAGCCCTCGCCCTAGTCCTATCCATCGCTATCCTCTTTACAATACCCTTCACCCACACCTCTTACACCCGCTCTACTATATTCCGACCTTTCATACAACTCACATTCTGATCTTTCGCCACTACATTCATCATTATTACCTGAACCGCCACTAAACCAGTAGAACCACCATTCACAGAAATCGGACAACTAGCCTCAATCCTATACTTTATATTCTTCATGATTAACCCAATACTAGGCCTAGCAGAAAACAAAATCTCAAACCTCACTTGCTCTAATAGCTTAAAATCTAAAAGCATTGTTCTTGTAAACCAAAGCCGGGTATCCCTTAGAGCAACTAAACCAATATTTAACTAACTTAATCATCCATAAAACCGTAAAAAATAACTCTCCTAGGACCCCCCCCCCCCCCCCCCACAATTTGATCCGGAATTCGGCCTATATATGTACTCTTTACATATATGGTCCTCATATTGCTATGTATAATAATACATTAATCGTTTTGCCTCACGCCTAATAAACAGGAATTTGACTTTAATTAATTATATACAAAACTGGCTCATTCACATATTTTCCCTTCCTCATTTTCTGGTCGTTCCATTTAACAGAGGTTGTCCGTTATTAGTAACCATGGCTATCTACTTCAAACCGGTGTCCCATGATTTATCCCTTCCCGTGAAATCCTCTATCCTTTCACCACAAGCATACAGTCCCGCTTTTCACGTCCATATATTGTAACTCCTCCCGTCTATGTCCTTTCCAAGGCCGCTGGTTACACCTTCAAGAACATCTCAATGGTCCGGAACCACCCCGCCCTACTTGCTCTTTCCAAGACCTTTGGTCGCACCCTTTATCCTGGTACATTTGGCCTCATGTTCTGATCACGTATGCCTGCGCCACCCCTGGTTGCCTTTTTTAAGGGTACCTTTCACCTGACACCCATATATGCCCGTTACCGTCACCCCTCTCCGGGGTAGACCATTAGTCCAGGTGGAGCTATATTCTTGGTCTAGCACTTTCTCCTATATGGATACATCTCTTAATGCTTGTTAGACATATTTTTCCATACTGCTAAAAATTCCATTCTTTTTTACTAAAGAAATCCCGCTTTGAGTACATTTTTTTACCCGATTTTCCAAGTTTTCACCAAAATCAATACCACTTTTCTATACTAAAATTACAAACCCCAAATCCTATAAGAAGTTATTTTTAAAAAACCGTTTTATTTTTTTTTAACGCGAGAGAAAAAAGATTATAAGAAATCCTATCAATATTTGGACCTACCGAATATCTGCTATTTTTCACAGCACCTCGAATCATAAACGCAAATTGCCCGAGGCTGAACACAGCCGTTTTTGCCTTTATTTTTAAACTAAACCCGAATTTCTATATATAA